TTCAAAAAATGATTCGTAAGAAAGGAAAAACGAAATAAATCGAAGAACAAAATTTGTACAGATTCACAAAGTTGATAGGAACTAATAAAAAAAGAGATATCGAGGTATTTCTGATAATTCACGAATATTATTATTTCTATTCTGGTTTCTTAGTTACTTTGATTGGATAAATTTTATCCATGGAATCAATAGGTCATAATTCGTTGGTTGATTGTATCATTAACTATTTCTTTATTTTTTTTTGGTGCGAGGAACTTATCATGAATCCACTGATTTCTGCCGCTTCCGTTATTGCTGCTGGATTGGCTGTTGGGCTTGCTTCTATTGGACCTGGAGTTGGTCAAGGTACTGCTGCGGGACAAGCTGTAGAAGGGATCGCGAGACAACCAGAGGCAGAGGGAAAAATACGAGGTACTTTATTGCTTAGTCTGGCTTTTATGGAAGCTTTAACAATTTATGGACTGGTTGTGGCATTAGCACTTTTATTTGCGAATCCCTTTGTTTAATCCTACAAACTAAAAATACATATAGTTTTAGTTTTTTTTCGTTGGATTTTCTGCTCTTGCTTTTTTCGAATTATATTCAGATTTCCTTTTCTTATTCGTTCGGACAACAGCCCCCCATGTAAAGGACTGATTGGGGGAGGAGGATTTGGCACACCAATTCGCTTTCTTCCTTTACTCTCGTATTCCGATGGAACTTTTTTTAAGAAGTATTGCAACAAAGGATATATTTTGAAACTCATATAACATACTACCCGATACCTAATTCTAATAAGTATCATTTTTATTGGAAATTTCCAATTGAAAAAAAAAAATACATTATATATAAATCAATATTTTTTTTTACTCTATTTTATTTTAGTAGTATTTATAAAAAAAAATAATAGGAAAAATACTAGAATAAATAAAAAAGAGAGATAATTAGTCTTATCTATAAGAATACGAAAGAGGAGATCATATGAAAAATGTAACCGATTCTTTCCTTTCCTTGAGTTATTGGCCATCCGCCGGAAGTTTCGGGTTTAATACCGATATTTTTGCAACAAATCCAATAAATCTAAGTGTAGTGCTTGGTGTATTGACTTTTTTTGGAAAGGGAGTGTGTGCGAGTTGTTTATTTCAAGAATCGGCTGGATCCGACCAACTGCACTTTACTTTATTTTTTGGTAGAACTAGGCAAGAAAAGGTGCATTATTCCGCGAATTACTTCTGAATAAATTACGAAATCATATTTAAGAACCATAGCATTTCGTGAGTCATTGGTAAATCTACTTTGATTCTCTATCAACCAATAATGTGGGACCATTAACAGGGTTAAAGCTAAAACGTTTGAAGTCCAGATATAAGCATGGTACTCTTTCTACTACTATTTTAATATATAAAAGGTTTAAAAACAAAGAGTTGGAATTTTTTTTTCGATATAAAACACTCATGTCGAGAAAAAACTGATTTGAACCTTTTATTTGTATTTGATTGGAAAAAATTATAAAAATGGGTATTGGGTATTTCAACTCTCCACTTTTTTTTATCTTTTTTATCCAACGCTAAATTGATGACCTACGTATAAAGTAATAGCAATTCTTTGGATTTGAAGGAAAAAAAGAAACAACTTTGCTGACAATTTTTTGTTTGGTCAGAAGAGTCCTCCGAATATTATTTTCTTGGATTAGTGATCAGTTTTGATATTTTTATATTTGAATTGAAATATATATTTGAACATAAATAGAGATATAGAAGATAGGCTCATTACATTAAAAAAAGATATGAAAATTCTCGTAAGTATTAGAAGTAATTGAGCGTGAGAGCCAAATGAATTGAAAGATTCGTGTTTGGTTCGGGAAGGGGTCGTGGAAGTTTTGAAATGAATGGAAAGATAATCTACTTTCATTAAATGATTTATTAGATAATCGAAAACAGAGGATTTTGAAAACTATTCGAAATTCAGAAGAACTGCGCGGGGGGGCCCTAGAACAACTGGAAAAAGCCCGATCCCGCTTACAAAAAGTCGAAATGGAAGCGGATCAATTTCGAGTGAATGGATATTCTGAGATAGAACGAGAAAAATTGAATTTGATTAATTCAACTTCTAAGACTTTGGAACAATTAGAAAATTACAAAAACGAAACCATTCATTTTGAACAACAAAGAGCAATTAACCAAGTTCGACAACGGGTTTTCCAACAAGCCTTACAAGGAGCCCTAGGAACTCTGAATAGTTGTTTGAACAACGAGTTACATTTACGTACCGTCAGTACTAATATTGTCATGTTTGGAACAATAAAAGAAATAACGGATTAGTCCTTCTACTGCAGGCATTATTTTTTTTTCTTTCAAATAAAAAAAAAAGAATTAAATAAAGAAATACTCATGGTAACCCTTCGAGCCGATGAAATTAGTAATATTATCCGTGAACGTATTGAACAATATAATAGAGAAGTAAAGATTTTAAATACCGGTACCGTACTTCAAGTAGGCGATGGTATTGCTCGTATTTATGG